TATATGATACGAGATTATACGAGAATGAATTCTTCATTTCATTTATAGGTTATATTCTAGTATAGGAAGAAACAACTATTTATCTTTTTATCTTTTCGATGAGCATTTTTTTGTACATGACATGAGAGAAACCTCTTTTTATATTTCTAATTGAGGATTCTAGATCCTATCATAATATATATATCAATATATATATTGATAGTGATACCCTGAATTACCCCCAAAAAGAATCATTTCTTTCAATACTCACCCGTTGTTAGTTAACAATTCCAATGATTGGATCATATGCTTAATTCTGATAGGAAATCAAATAGTAAAATGATTATTCATCGAATGACTATTCATCTATTATATTTTCATCAAATAGGGAGCAAGAAGACTCTATGAAAAAGTGGTGGTTCAATTCGATGTTGTCTAAGGAGAAGTTAGAACATAAGTGTGGGCTAAGTAAATCAATGGATAGTCTTAATGCTGTTGGACATACCGGTGGAAGCGAAGAGCCCATTCTAAATGATACGGAGAATCACATTCCTAGTTGGAGTGATAGTGGTAGTTATAGTTTCAGAAATGTTGATTATTTATTTGATATCAGGGATATTTGGAGTTTTATCTCTGATAACACTTTTTTAGTTAGGGATGGTAATGGTGACAGTTATTCTGTATATTTTGATATTGAAAATCAGATTTTTGAGATTGACAATAATAGTTTTTTTCTGAGTGAACTAGAAAATTTTTTTTCCAATTATTTGAATAGTAGGTCTAAGAGTAACAATCACTACTATTATCATTACATGTATGATACTCAATCTAGTTGGAATAATCACATTAATAGTTGCATTGATAGTTATCTTCGTTTTGAAGTCAGTATTCATAGTGACACTTTCAGCGGTACCGACAATTACAGTGACAGTTACATTTCTAGTTTCATTTGTACTGAAGGTAGTCAAAGCAGGAATTCTAGTATAAGAACTGGTGGTAACAACCGTGATTTCAATATAAGAGGAAGATCTAATGATTTGGATATAAATAAAAAATACAGAAATTTATGGGTTCAATGCGAAAATTGTTATGGATTAAATTATAAAAAATTTTTTAGGTCAAAAATGCATATTTGTGAACAGTGTGGATATCATTTGAAAATGAGTAGTTCAGATAGAATCGAACTTTTGATTGATCCGGGCACTTGGGATCCCATGGATGAAGATATGGTCTCTATGGACCCCATTGAATTTCATTCAGAGGAGGAACCTTATAGAGATCGTATCGATTCTTATCAAAGAAGGACAGGTTTAACTGAAGCTGTTCAAACAGGCATAGGTCAACTAAATGGTATTCCCATAGCAGTTGGGGTTATGGATTTTCAGTTCATGGGGGGTAGTATGGGATCCGTAGTAGGCGAGAAAATCACCCGTTTGATCGAGTATGCTACTAATCGATCTCTACCTGTCATTATTGTGTGTGCTTCTGGGGGAGCACGTATGCAAGAAGGAAGTTTGAGCTTGATGCAAATGGCTAAAATATCTTCTGCTTCATATAATTATCAATCAAATAAAAAGTTATTCTATGTATCAATCCTTACATCTCCTACAACTGGTGGAGTAACTGCCAGTTTTGGTATGTTAGGAGATGTTATTATTGCTGAACCCAACGCCTATATTGCTTTTGCGGGTAAAAGAGTAATTGAACAAACATTGAATAAAACAGTACCCGACGGTTCACAAGCGGCTGAGTATTCATTCCATAAGGGCTTATTTGACCCAATCGTGCCGCGTAATCTTTTAAAAGGTGTTCTGAGTGAGTTATTTCAGCTGCACGGTTTCTTTCCTTTGAATAAAAACGCAAAAAAAAATATCGAAATAAAATGAAAATATAGATATAGAAGTGATTTCTATGTCTACAAGGATGGGGGAATAATTTAATTTCTTAAACTTAAAGCGGATTATCATATATATTCGTCTAAAAAGATGAATAGGTACACTTCATTTAGTTCTCATTCCTTGCACTTATTAACTACTTAAATATTAATATTATTTAGAATAGTTTCTATATAATAGAGATACTTATCATAAGATATCTTTATAATAGGTACAAATATTAAATCGAGGTACCCATTCTATGACAGATCTTAACTTACCCTCCATTTTTGTCCCTTTAGTGGGCCTAGTATTTCCTGCGATTGCAATGGCTTCTTTATTTCTTCATGTCCAAAAAAATAAGATTGTCTAGATCCGATGGGACCAAATTTCATCAATTTATTTCAACACTGAATCATAATACAGATATTTGTTTAGTGTAATATGGGACAATATGTGGCTTTTTCCGAACACAAACGAAAGAACTGTTATGCATGCGGATACATGATATCCGCATAAATGTATGTATATGATATGCGGGTATATCTGGTTAAAAACGATCGGCGAATATTTTGATAATAGAAAGTATATGTATCTAACCAATTATTCCTAATGGTTCATATCAGACTAGTGCTAGTTGATGAAAGTTACTTCGGCATCATGAAAAGTAAAGTCAAATTTTTTCTCAATTCCAATCGAATGCAACTGGGTCTAGTATAGTATGAACTGGCGATCAGAACATATATGGATAGAACTTATAACAGGGTCTCGAAAAGCAAGTAATTTTTGCTGGGCCTGTATCCTTTTTTTAGGTTCACTAGGATTCTTAGTGGTTGGAACTTCTAGTTATCTTGGTAGGAATCTGATACCTGGATTTCCATCTCAGCAAATCATTTTTTTTCCACAAGGAATCGTGATGTCTTTCTATGGAATCGCGGGTCTATTCATTAGTTCATATTTGTGGTGCACAATTTCATGGAATGTAGGTAGTGGTTATGACCGATTCGATAGAAAAGAAGGAATAATGTGTATTTTTCGTTGGGGATTCCCTGGAATAAATCGTCGCATCTTCCTTCGCTTCTTTATGAAAGATATCCAATCAATCAGAATGGAGGTTCAAGAGGGTCTTTTTCCTCGTCGTATTCTTTATATGGAAATCAGAGGCCAAGGAAACATTCCCTTGACTCGTACTGATGAGAATTTGACTCCGCGAGAAATTGAGCAAAAAGCTGCTGAATTGGCCTATTTCTTGCGCGTACCAATTGAAGTATTTTGAAATGAACCAAACGAAGAATGAATGTTTTCTCCACATAATAGAAGGAGCTTGCTAATTTCCCTTTTTTTTAATACAATTGAAGTTTCCTCAGACTGTTCATTCGAGAAAAACATGTTAGATTCCATTTCCTCGTTCCGTTAACGCAACAACCCGCTAGAATAAAACAAAAGTTGGGGAACGTATATGGAACAACTACAACTATTCCAACTATAATAAATATAATAAACTATAATAAGAATACATTTTTTCTATACCAAAACCCTTTTGTATCCGTATTTGTATGCGTATAGGGCCCAACTCCATATTTATTACTTAATTTATTGACTTTTTATATTATATATATATATTTCTCTATCTATTTATTTCTAATTTTTTTTCATCCGAAAAAGGACCCTTATTTTATTTCTATATTCCTTAATTCCTTCTGGATCTAAGGAGTCAATTATTATACAAAAATGGGAATAGATCCATAGGTTCCATACCTTGTTATAGAACTTGTGCTTTAGAGAAACATCAGATCAGATAGAGTTGACAAATGAAGCAGTTCATTAACAATTCACAGATAAAAAAAAATGAAAAAAAAGAAAGCATTGATTTCCCTCCCATATCTTGCATCTATAGTATTTTTGCCCTGGTGGGTCTCTCTCTCATTTCAAAAAAGTCTCGAACCTTGGATTATTAATTGGTGGAATACTAGGCAATCCGAAACTTTTTTGAATGATATTCAAGAGAAAAATGTTATAGAAAAATTCCTAGAATTAGAAGAACTATTCTTGTTGGATGAAATGATAAAAGAATACCCAGAGACACATATACAAAATATACAAAAGCTTCGTATAGGAATACACAAGGAAACGATACAATTGGTCAAAACACACAATGAATATCATCTCCATATCATTTTGCATTTTTCGACAAATATAATATGTTTCGCTATTTTAAGCGGTTATTTTATTCTGGGTAATGAAGAACTTGTCATTCTTAATTCTTGGGTTCAGGAATTCTTCTATAACTTAAATGACACAATAAAAGCTTTTTCGATTCTTTTAGTTACTGATTTATGGATTGGATTTCACTCGACCCATGGTTGGGAACTAATGATTGGTTCGATCTACAATGATTTTGGATTGGCTCATAACGACCAAATTATATCTGGTCTTGTTTCCACTTTTCCAGTTATTCTAGATACAATTGTGAAATATTGGATCTTCCGTTTTTTAAATCGCGTATCTCCTTCGCTTGTAGTCATTTATCATTCAATGAATGAATGAAGAACTTATTTGATCTCCTGATATCAATCCAAATTTTTCTTCGCGCATAAAGAAAGCATTTTCCATTTGACTTATTCTTTCTTTATACTTCTACCTCTTCAAGGTATTTGTCCTATTTCAATAGAATTATTTCAGTACAATGGCAGACTCGTGGATAGGGAACTATACTAGCTACCTATCTAATTTATTGTAGAAATTCCTGGATGAATGATTGGATCATGCAAAATAGAAATACTTTTTCTTTTTCTTGGGTAAAGGAACAGATCGCTCGATCTATTTCTGTATCGATCATGATATATGTAATAACTCGAACATCTATTTCAAATGCGTATCCCATTTTTGCGCAGAAAGGTTATGAAAATCCACGAGAAGCAACTGGGCGAATTGTATGCGCCAATTGCCATTTAGCTAATAAGCCTGTGGATATTGAAGTTCCGCAAGCTGTACTTCCTGATACTGTATTTGAAGCAGTTGTTCGAATTCCTTATGATATGCAACTGAAACAAGTTCTTGCTAATGGTAAAAAAGGGGCTTTGAATGTAGGGGCTGTTCTTATTTTACCCGAGGGATTCGAATTAGCCCCCCCCGATCGTATTTCCC